ACTCTCTGATAGAGATCAAAAGCAACAAGATAATTTTGATTCTTGTTTTTTAACAGTTTTGGGAATGGAAACGGAATATCCTTTTGGTCCTCCGCGAAAAACACCTTCTTTTTTTGAACCCATTTTTAAAGATATAGACTATAAAGTCGAAATAAGAAAATTTAAATTTAGAGTTCGAAGAGCTTTAAAAAAAATAAAAAAAAAACAAGCAAAAGTCTTTTTATTTGTAAAACAAATAATAAAAGAACTTTTAAAAGGAAAGAAAATTCCATTCTTTATACAGAGAAAAATATCTGAATCAAATAAAACTGAAATAGAAAAGGATTCTATAATCAGCAATCAGATAATTCATGAATCACTTAGTCAAAATAGATCTACAGGTTTGACAAATTATTCACAGGCAGAAGAAGAAAGAAAACATCGAATTGATAGAAGAAACACAATCATAAATCAACTAGAAATAGTAAAAAAAAAGAAAAAAAAAGTAACGCCGGAAAAAAAAAAGAATAAAAATGGAGAATCACACCCAAAAATTTTTAAAATATTAAAAATAAAAAAGATTGAATTAATCGTTCAATTTTTCATTGAAAAAATATACATAGATATCTTTCTATGTATCATTAATATGCGCAGAATCGCTCTACAACTTTTTATGGAATCAACAAAAAAAATTATTGAGAAATACATTGAAAATAACGAAACAAATCAAGAAAAGATTAATAAAACAAAACAAAATAAAATTGACTTTATTTCGACTATGACTATAAAAAAGGCTTTTGAGAATCTTAGAAATAGTAAGCGGAAGTCACATATTTTTTTTGATTTCTCTTACTTGTCACAAAAATATGTATTTTTCAAATTATCACAAACCCGGGTTATTCACTTCAATAAGTTAAGATCTATTCTTCAGTATAATGGACCGTCTTTTTTTATTAAGAATGAAATAAAGGATTTTTTTGGAAGACAAGGAATATTTGATTCCGAAGTAAGACATAAGAAACTTCCAAATTATGTAATGAATCCATGGAAAAACTGGTTAAGAGGTCATTATCACTACGATTTATCTCAGATTACATGGTCTAGATTAGTCCCATGGCGAAATGGAAAAAATCAATGCCAGATATCTCAAAATAAGGATCTAAATAAAAGGTATTTCTATGAAAAAGACCCATTATTTGATTACAAAAAAAAACAAAATTCGAAAGTCTATTTATTATCAAATAAAGAAGAGAATTTTCAAAAAAACTATAGATATGATCGTTTATCATATAAATATATTCATTCTGAAACTGAGAAGAAGTCCTATATTTATAGATCATCATTAGAAACAAACAAGAAGCAAGAAAATTCCACCAGAAATAAAGAAAAAATTGTTAACATACTCAAAAACATTTATATCAAGAATTCTTTAGGAAAAAGTGATATTATATATATGGAAAAAAAGAAAGATAGAAAATATTTGGGTTGGAAATTGAATACAAATATTCAGGTTGAACCTAATAAGGACCAAATCCAAATAAGGGATAAAATTCATAATAATGGTCTTTTTTATCTTCCGATTGATTCAAATTTCGAAATCAATTACAAAAATGATTGGATGGGAATGTCTTTTGATTGGATGGGAATGAATGAAAAATTATTAATTTTAAATCGTCTCATATCAAATAATAAAAATTTTTTATTTCCAGAGTTTGTGATACTTTATCATAAATATAAAGAGAAACCTTGGTTTATCCCACGCAACTTACTTCTTTTTAATTTAAATAAAAATTTTAGTGAAAATAAAAATATCAAGGGAAAGCAAGAGGAGGATGAGGATTTTTTAAATTTGAGCCCATTCAATTCAAAACAATATTTTGAATTAAAGAATCAAAACAATATTGAAGAATCTTTTTTAGAATCGATCGAAAAACTCAAAATATTACTCAAAGGAGATTTTCCTTTGCAATTAAGATGGACTGGACGTTTGAATAAATTGAATCAAAAAATGATGAATAATATCCAGATATATGGTCTCCTGGTTAGCCTCATAAATGTAAGAAAAATTACTATATCCTATATTCAAAGGAAAGAAATGAATCTGGATATAATGAGGAGACGTTTAAATCTTACACAATTAACGAAAAAGGGAATATTAATTATGGAACCTGCCCGTCTATCTGTAAAAAATGACGGACAGTTTTTTATGTATCAAATCATAGGTATTTCATTGGTTCATAAAAGTAAGTACCAAAGTGATCAAATATACCGAAAACCCAAAAATGTTGCTAAGAATCTTTTTGATAAATCCATTCCAAGACATAAAATAAAAACTCTAACTAGAGACAAAAATCATTCTGATTTGCTTGTTCCTGAAAAAATTTTATCATCTAGACGTCGTAGAGAATTGAGAATTCTAATTTCTTTCAATTTAAAGAATCAAAATAATGTGTATAGAAATCAATTCGTTTGCAAGGAGAACAAGATAAAAAACTGGAGTCAATTTTTGGATGAAAGTGAA